TGATACAGAAGAGAAAGGTGAAGAAATATACAGAAGTATACACTTTAGGTCAACATATATGTATGTCTGCTCACAAAGCGAGAAGAGTAATTGATCAAATTCGTGGGCGGTCCTATGAAGAAACACTTATGATACTAGAACTTATGCCTTATCGAGCATGTTATGCCATTTTAAAATTGGTTTATTCTGCAGCAGCAAATGCCAATCACAATAAGGGTTTGAACGAAACAAGTTTAATCATTAGTAAAGCCGAAGTCAACGAGGGCACAACTGTGAAAAAATTAAAGCCCCGGGCTCGAGGACGGGGTTATCCTATAAAAAGATCCACTTGTCATATAACTATTGTATTGAAAGATATATCTTTAGATGAAGAGGAAGAAATAGATAAAAGGAAATTCTATAAATTAGAGCTGAGGAATACTTAAAGGAAGAATATTTTATATTATAAAAAATACAAATACGCTATATTATGTTATGCTTAAAAAAAATCGAATGAATAAAAAAAAAATACAAACAGATGTCACGTTTCACGATATATATAGTAGTGGGGGATTATGGGACAAAAAATAAATCCACTTGGTTTCAGACTTGGTGCAACCCAAGGTCATCATTCTCTTTGGTTTGCACAACCAAAAAATTATTCAAAGGATCTACAAGAAGATCAAAAAATACGAGATTGTATCAAAAATTATGTGCAAAATAATATGAAAATATCCTCTAATGTAGAGGGAATTGCACGTATAGAGATTCAAAAAAGAATTGATTTGATTCAGGTCATAATCTATATGGGATTCCCCAAGTTATTAATAGAAGACAGGACTCGAAGAATCGAAGAATTACAGACGCATGTACAAAAAGAACTCAATTGTGTAAACCGAAAACTCAACATTGCTATTACAAGAATTGCAAATCCTTACGGGCACCCCAATATTCTTGCAGAATTTATAGCCGGACAATTAAAGAATAGAGTTTCATTTCGCAAAGCAATGAAAAAAGCTATTGAATTAACTGAACAGGCAGGTACAAAAGGGATTCAAGTACAAATTGCAGGGCGTATCGACGGAAAAGAAATTGCACGTGTTGAATGGATCCGAGAAGGTAGAGTTCCTCTACAAACCATTCGAGCTAAAATTGATTATTGTTCCTATGCAGTTCGAACTATCTATGGGGTATTAGGCATCAAAATTTGGATATTTGTAGACGAGGAATAATAAGAACTTACTTGACTTATATTTAGTTCTATCTGGTGATAAAACAAAAAATGGCAAACTCTTTCATTCTTTTTCTGGTAAATAATAAAAAAAAAAAAGAACAATTCTATAAGGTTGAATAAAAATTCGATTAATCATTTGATATAATTGCTATGCTTAGTGTGTGACTCGTTGGTTTTTTTAGGGTTGGGATTCAAAAAAATGGACAGCCCATAGTACAAACTGATAACTATAGAACTAATAACCAACTCATCACTTCGTGTTATCTGGATAGAAAGAACCAGTCAAGATATGATATATAAGTCATATCATTGTAGCAACTGAAATCTTTTTTACATAAACAAACAAAAAAAATCTGATTATGGGTTGTAAAGCAATATAAAGTATACAGATAAATGGAAGGGTGAGAGAAAGATAGAAAAAGAATATTAATGATATATAATTCCAATATGTAAGGTCTATGAGTCATCTCATATAAAGGGAATGTAATAAAGCATCAATACTGATTGATCCATAATTAGACAAATCCGTGCATAGAACACAAAATCAAGAGCCCCGAGCCAATAAAGACTGAGAAGGTTGACTCAAGAATAAATTTAATTGGAGGCTCCGTTGTAAAATTCAGACCTAATCATTAATCGAGAAGTGGTGGGAACGACAGAACCTGTGAATGCATAAGATTCTATTGAAAACGAATCCTAATGATTCATTGAGTAGGATGGCGGAACGAACCAGAAACCTATTCATTTATTCTGAGAGGTCATGTCATAGACTAATCTTACAACTGAATGTTGAAAGAGTAAATATTCGCCCGCGAATTTTTTTTATTTCGAAATTTTAGTCGATTCGAAATAAAAGGAAAAACAAAATAAAGATTCATTATAGCGTTCTACCAAAACGACATTATCTATAAATAGAATACGTGTTAAATTATATATTAAAACACAAAAAATTTCTAATTTCTAATCGATTAGATCAAATTTCAAAGAATCCCACGATTCCATATATTATTAACCGTGTATTTTTTTTTTGTTTAATTATTTAAAATTGTTTAATTCGCGAGGAGCTGGATGAGAAGAAACTCTCGTGTCCGGTTCTGTAGTAGAGATGGATGGAATTGCTAAACAACCATCAACTATAACCCCAAAAGAACCAGATTCCGTAAACAACACAGAGGAAGAATGAAAGGAATATCTTATCGAGGTAATCGTATTTGCTTCGGTAGATATGCTCTTCAAGCGCTTGAACCCGCTTGGATCACATCTAGACAAATAGAAGCAGGGCGGCGAGCAATGACACGAAATGCACGCCGCGGTGGAAAAATATGGGTACGCATATTTCCAGACAAACCTGTTACAGTAAGACCTACAGAAACACGTATGGGTTCGGGGAAAGGATCTCCCGAATATTGGGTAGCTGTCGTTAAACCCGGTAGAATACTTTATGAAATGAGCGGAGTAGCAGAAAATATAGCTAGAAGGGCTATTTCAATAGCGGCATCTAAAATGCCTATACGAACTCAATTCATTCTTTCTGGATAGGAATGTAGAAACAAACGAAAGGGGTTTTTGGGATGAAAAAAAAACAATTGCAGGTTTCTTTTTTTGTTTTGAACAAATAATATTTCTTTTTTTTTTTTTTATTTATACCTTTGCATTGAAAAAGAAAAAACCGATAAAAAAATGATATGATTCAACCTCAAACCCATTTGAATGTAGCGGATAACAGCGGGGCCCGAGAATTGATGTGTATTCGAATCATAGGAGCTAGTAATCGACGATATGCTCATATTGGTGACATTATTGTTGCTGTAATCAAGGAAGCAGTACCAAATACACCTCTAGAAAGATCAGAAGTGGTCCGAGCTGTCATTGTACGTACTTGTAAAGAACTCAAACGCGACAACGGTATGATAATACGATATGATGACAACGCTGCGGTTGTTATTGATCAAGAAGGAAATCCAAAAGGAACCCGAATTTTCGGCGCGATCGCCCGGGAATTAAGACAGTTAAATTTCACTAAAATAGTTTCATTAGCACCTGAAGTATTATAGGGGAAGACCTTAATATAGTATTTGAATGAAATTGTTAATATAGTATTTGAATGAAATTGATTAAATTTATTTAATTTATTAGTAAATTGTTTATCTATCACGTATATATCTTTAATAATTCATAAATAAAAAAAAAAAAAAAAAGAATTCATAAATATTAAAAAATTCAGAAAAAAAGAAAAAGAGCATGTTGATTATATCAAAATTCGGGGGAAACAAAAATCTTAGTTTATCATGAGTAAAGACACTATTGCTGACATAATAACCTCTATACGAAATGCTGACATGAATAAAAAAAGAACAGTTCGAATACCATCTACTAACATCACTGAAAATATTGTTAAAATCCTTTTACAAGAAGGTTTTATTGAAAACGTGAGAAAACATCAAGAAAGCAATAAATATTTTTTGGTTTTAACCCTACGACATAGAAGAAATAGGAAAGGACCATATAGAACTGTTTTAAATTTAAAACGGATCAGTCGACCCGGTCTACGAATATATTCTAACTATCAACGAATTCCTAGAATTTTAGGCGGAATGGGGGTTGTAATTCTTTCTACTTCTCGAGGTATAATGACAGACCGAAAGGCTCGACTAGAAGGAATCGGCGGAGAAGTTTTGTGTTATATATGGTAATCTTTCTAATAGCCGACACGGTCATATTTGTGAAAAAAGAGAAAGGACAAGTTTATAATATTATCCCTCTTACATTAGTTGATACTTCAAAGCGGTTTTACCTGGAATGAAACAACAAAAATGGATTCATGAGGGTTTAATTACTGAACAACTTACCGATGGTATGTATCTTCCGGATTCGTTTAGATAACAAAAAAATTATTCTGGTTTTTGTTTCGTAAAGGATTTCATGTAGTTTTATACGTATACTACCAGGAAATAGACTAAAAATTGAGGTAAGTCCTTATGATTCAACCAAAGGGCGTATAATTTAGAGACTCCAAAGCAAAGACTTGAATGATTAGGCGGTTTTTTCAATTTCAACATTCTTTCGTGAGGATACAATTCGAAATTAAAAATTTCAAGAAACTTATTTTCTTCCAATTAAGTAGATTCGGTATTAAAAAAAGGAATGACAAATATGAAAATAAGGGCCTCCGTTCGTAAAATTTGTGAAAAATGTCGATTAATCCGTAGGCGGGGACGAATTATAGTAATTTGTTCTAACCCGAGACATAAACAAAGACAAGGATAATCTTTCTAAAACAAAAAGACTCTCGAAATCTAAAGGACCCGATGTACAGATGTACAAATAAATAAATAAAATAAGTAAAAAAAAAAAAAAAAAAACAAAGAATAAGGATCTGTTTTGACATGAAATGGATATATCCATATATCTCTGACTTATATTTATGAGATGATAAAATATGGCAAAACCTATACCAAAAATTGGTTCGCGTAGAAATAGACGTATTGGTTCACGTAAGAATACACGTAGAATTCCCAAGGGAGTTATTCATGTTCAAGCAAGTTTCAACAATACCATTGTGACTGTTACAGATGTACGGGGTCGAGTAATTTCTTGGTCCTCTGCCGGGGCTTGTGGATTCAAGGGTACAAGAAGGGGTACACCATTTGCCGCTCAAACCGCAGCAGGAAATGCTATTCGGACAGTAGTGGATCAAGGTATGCAACGAGCAGAAGTTATGATAAAAGGCCCGGGTCTCGGAAGAGATGCGGCATTAAGAGCTATTCGTAGAAGTGGTATACTATTA